TACTGTCTTTAGGATCTGATGCTACACCGCTGCTCAATACCTTAGGGGATCTACTCTATTACATAAGTAGATTCCGAAGATTTATCTCATATTATGATATAAATAAACAGCTCTTGTTGTATCGGTCCAAAACCTTTCCAATTGATCTTTACGGTGCTTCCTCTATCAATTAAATCTTTTATTATCCATAGAAAGAAAGTATTTAGGCATATCCAGTCTTCACTTCAGATTTGATCTATGAAGTTTATTTATTTGCTACAGCTGATAAAAAATCGTTTTGTACGATGCTTATGTAGAAAGCCCTTTTTTGTGTTTCTAGTATTTAATTGACTAGCTGTTCGTTCTTTTTTTTTCTATAGTGGAGATAGTCGCACGTAATGACAGATCACAGCCATATTATTAAAAGCTTGTGGTAAAAAGGGGTTTCGTTCTAATGCCCGAAAATAATATTCTAAAGCTTTGGTATGTTCCCCATTACTTGTGTGGATAAGGCCTATATTATAGAGTATATAACTTCGATCATAGGGGTCAATTTCTAGGCGCATAGCTTCATAATAATTCTGTAATGCTTCCGCATAATTTCCTTCAGATTGAGCCGACATCCGTTACGGTCGTCATTCGCTTTAACGAATTCTCCGTTTCAGAACCGTATGTGAGATTTTCATCTCATACGGCTCCTCCTTTAGGTGCATAATGAAAATAATATATGGAAAAATTTGATGTCATTATGAACTAAGCGGGGCTAATGTTTTTACAAGAAATCCCTAGCCAACCTTCTTGCAAAAGATCTTTTATTACTACCAAGTGGGTTCATGCTAGATAAAAATAAAAAAGTAAACTCTAAAAATTTCTTTGTTCTCAACGCCCCTAAATTTCCAGGAATTAGCCACTTCAATAGTCTTCAATGGTTATACGGGTATCCAAAGTACGAACGAGATGGATGTTTATTGTTCCAACCATTTTAATTAGTCCCAATCCCAAAGAAGAAGAATAAAGAAAAGGAATCATTTTGAAGAAAGTTTTCGTGTTGTTGATTTCTCGGCGTAGTGCTTCTTCCCTATGCCTCCTATTCGTATTGTATTAGTGTAGTAGGATTGATCTGTAATACGGGAACCATAGGTAAAAACCTTTTGCTCAATACTAGAATTCACAATTGAAGCATCTAAGGTTGCATTAATCGTGGATACATGACAGAAGGGATTGCTTTTTTTATATTATAAACTTCACCTTCAAAAGCGTAGATTTTTTTTCAATACTCGTTTTTCTTTCTATTCAAAATCGGCGAGAAAAAAAATAATGATAATCAAATCGCACCATCTCTGTAATAAGTAAATGCCTCCTTTTCTCCGGAAGTTGTCGGAATGACTCGTAATAAGATATCGGCTACAATTGTAAAGGTTTTATCAATAAAATTTCCATTTATACGCGATCTTGGCATAGGTAAAAACCCATTCTATAACTCTTTTGATTTCCTTTACCTTTTCTTTTGTGAGAAAATTTTCTCACAAACAAAGGAATTGTTTGTTTTTATAGTACGAACTAACATAAAAGCGGACTCATTAAAATAAAAAAAATATTCTATCTACTTACAATTTTTTCCGGTCAAAAAAGGTATCTATTAACCATAATTTTAAAAACGATGAATAACTCGCTATTCACCCAGGTACTCAGTCATAATCCTGGTGTCGGAGAGATGGCCGAGTGGTTGAAGGCGTAACATTGGAACTGTTATGTAGGCTTTTGTTTACCGAGGGTTCGAATCCCTCTCTTTCCGTACTTTCAACTAATTCACCAATCTTACGTGATTGACCATAATGTATCAAATAAAAAAGAATAGATATAAAATCTACCTTGTTTTGATTTTTAAATAGATTCTCTATTTCCTAATTTCTTTGATATGGAATATGCTGGGAAGAGCAAACAAGGGATCCAAATCTCCCTACCAATCTATGATACATGAATAGGAAAAAGATTCCCCGACAAAATCCCCTACCTTGTGCCTTTTTATTTTTAATCAAAAAGGAGGGCGAAGGGGAGTTATCCGAACTCTTGTTTTTAGTTTTTTTTTACTTAAGTTAGGTTTATTAAGTCTGTCGAGAGTAATATTCTACGACAAGCAATTCATTTATTTTTAAACCGACGCATTTCCTATCTATTATTTGATTGACTAACCCTTCATATTGGAATGTGTGAAGAGTCAGATGGTTTGGCAATTCCTCGGGGGCAGATGAATCAATAAGATTTTGAACCAAAGTTCTAGAGTTTTGTTCATCCTTCACTGTAATAATATCTCGGGGTTTGCAGCGATAACTTGGTATATCAACTATATGACCATTAACTAAAATATGTCCATGGTTAACTAATTGGCGTGCTTGAGGAATAGTCAAAGCCATACCCAATCGAAAAAGGATGTTATCCAAACGCATTTCAAGTAATTGTAGTAAAACCTGACCTGTTGACCCCTTGGCTTTTCCGGCGATACGAACATATTTAAGTAATTGGCGTTCTGTAAGACCATAATGAAAACGCAATTTTTGTTTTTCTTCTAAACGAATACGATATTGAGATTTTTTTCCGGAGCGCGATTGGTTTCTAAGATCGCTTCCTGCCCTAGGCCTTTTACTAGTTAGTCCCGGTAAAGCCCCCAGACGGCGTATTTTTTTAAAACGAGGCCCTCGGTAACGTGACATAAAGACTCCTTTTTTTATTTAAATTGTACAAAACTAAACAAAATTAAAACTGAACTAAATGATAAATGACGTGAAATCCACTCCAATAAACTATTGGAATACAAAGAGTAAGAAGATATATTCTTCTCAATATACAGATTTTTTTATTGTATATACAATATATATAAATAAAATAAATATATATAAATAAAATATATCATAATATATAAATAAAATAAATCATAAAAATTTTCTTTATTTATTTTGCAAAGGTCTAATCCTTTTACCCAATATATATTCCTATATGGAAGTTTATATGACATAATATAAATGGAGTGGTAACTCTGGGAAAAGGTGAAATAAGTCTTTTCAATCTTCTTTTATTTGCAAAGTACATTAAAAATCATGTAAAAAACGAAAAAATATGGAAAAGCCGGCTATCGGAATCGAACCGATGACCATCGCATTACAAATGCGATGCTCTAACCTCTGAGCTAAGCGGGCTCAAATAAAATAGCACGTGCATACAAATTCACTAAACTACTAGATCGTATCAATTAACTATTCTATTCATTTTTTTCCTTATCTATTTAGAATTAATTAATCATATTCTATAATATTCTAGAACAAAATATAGCTCAAATAAATAGTGACTATCATTAAATAAATAAAACATAACCTTAATTAATAGAATATAGCAATATATCGACTTTATAATTTTGATTTCATTAGTTTATAAATAAGAAACTCTTAATTAGATCAGAAATCTTTTTTTTGTTTTAGTTAAATGATATCTGATTTGAAATTATTGTTTTTTTGTTCTAACCTCACGCTATTATTATTGTTTTATACTTTTATTTTTATTTTTTATTTCTAATAATATAGAATTATTCAAATTAATATTCGAATATTCATTTTGAATATAATTTTTTAGAATTAAATTATTAGAATATAGAATCTACGAAGTAGACTTATAATCTTTTTCCGCTGCACATTGTAGAATTCTAAGTAAAAAAAAAAATAATAAATTTCTTTTCATGGAAGTAAAAAAAAAAGAGAATTGACCGTTCGACTATTTTTAAAAATTTAAGACAAAGATGATAAAAGTAATAACATATATATGTTATGTAATATATAACCATATTGAATTGCAAATACAAAAATGATAGAATCTTTGTTGATTAGACTAAATCAAAATGGATTGGGCTAAAAAAAATGAAAGAAGATACCAAAGAAATAAAAGAAGTATCTATATGTAATGAATGTAATGAATTCCAAAGTTTCGGCATAAGAAAAAGTGGAAAGACATAATAATGAGATCCTAATCTCAAAGCAAAAAGGGGGATATGGCGGAATAGGTAGACGCTACGGACTTAATTGGATTGAGCCTTGGTATGGAAACCTACTAAGTGATAACTTTCAAATTCAGAGAAACCCTGGAATTAACAATGGGCAATCCTGAGCCAAATCCTGGTTTACGCGAACAAACCAGAGTTTAGAAAGCGAGAAAAAAGGGATAGGTGCAGAGACTCAATGGAAGCTGTTCTAACAAATGGAGTTCACTACCTTAGTGTTGATAAAGGAATCCTTCGATCCAAACTTAAAAAAAAAAAGATGAAGGATAAAAACCTATTTTGTATAAATATTAGGTCACACAAAACGATCTCAAAAATGACGACCTGAATCTCGATTTCTATTTTTTTTTTTAGTAGTAGAGAAGGTGTGAATCAATTCGAAGTTTAAGAAAAAATCGAATATTCATTGATCAAATGATTCACTTCATAGTCTGATAGATCCTTGGTGGAACTTATTAATCGGACGAGAATAAAGATAGAGTCCCATTCTACATGTCAATACTGACAACAATGAAATTTATAGTAAGATGAAAATCCGTTGACTTTTAAAATCGTGAGGGTTCAAGTCCCTCTATCCCCAACTCTACTCCCCCAAAAAAGTATGTTTGACGCCTTACCTTTTTTTAGTTATTCAAGAATTCATTATCTTTTTTCATCTTTTTTCATTCATCCTACGCTTTTACAAACTATAATTTCTTTTCTTATTATAGACAAGTCTTGTGGGATATATCATACACGTACAAATGAGAAAAAAAATATCGATTTGAATGATTTAGAATCGATATAATTTTTCATTTTAAAACTTAGAAAGTCTTCTTTTCGAAAATCCAAGAAATTCCCGGTATAAAACTTTTTTAATTTACTAATTTTGAGTTTATTTTAGTTGACATAGGCCTAAGTCATCTAGTAAAATAAGGATGATACTTCGGCAACGGCCGGGATAGCTCAGTTGGTAGAGCAGAGGACTGAAAATCCT